AATGAACAATTCATTCATAAAAATGAATATTTCTATGAGATTCCAGGTATTCTATAGTTCCTTCCGCGCCAATTTCCAATTCTTGGTCATTGAGATTCATGAGAGATTGGGATTAATATTTAGGGATAGATATTACCTCTCTTTTTCTCCTCTTTCAAATAAATTGAAATGATTGAAGTTTTTCTATTTGGAATCGTCTTAGGTCTAATTCCTATTACTTTGGCTGGATTATTCGTAACTGCATATTTACAATACAGACGCGGTGATCAGTTGGACCTTTGATTGAGTAACATCTTTTTTTTTTTTGATTGACCTCCTCCTTAATCTGCAGGGGGTCAAATTCAGGTTGCAGTTCAAGTTAGTGAAGTTGTTTTATTGTGATTCGACATTACAAGAACAGAATCACGCTCTGTAGGATTTGAACCTACGACATCGGGTTTTGGAGACCCACGTTCTACCGAACTGAACTAAGAGCGCTTTCTTATGACAGCAGATACGACTGTCAAGAAAAGGATTCTTTTTGTACCCCCAATACATTTTGCATGCATTGCATATAGTATCATAAAATAAAAGATTATGTCCAATTTTCATCAATCTCAATTGACCCCTCGTTACTGGCCATAGGAAAAATAATAGGTAGGGATGACAGGATTTGAACCCGTGACATTTTGTACCCAAAACAAACGCGCTACCAAGCTGCGCTACATCCCTTTTAATTGTTGTACAGTGTCATTGTAGAGAATCCCTGTCTTGTTTTCCACATCGTTATTTCCTCTATCTATATACAATTTCTCTTGCCATTCCTTCTTTTTGGTCTCATATCTCATATAATAAAAGAATTATATACATATGAAACCTAACGTATAAAAGAATTAATATTTATCGGTAATGCTCAGGAAGAGGGGGTCATCTTTTTCTGTTTTAGGTACAAGTGGATCTCATCTACCGGATCATTGTACATATCCATTTTAGTTCGAGATTCCGCGTACAAATACAAGTGATCTTTAACTACATATGCATCTGATCATATATGTATTCCAATAAAGAAGGAGGATTTTCAATGCGAGATATAAAAACATATCTCTCCGTGGCACCTGTGCTAACTACTCTATGGTTTGGGTCTTTAGCAGGTCTATTGATAGAGATCAATCGTTTATTCCCAGATGCGTTGGTATTCCCCTTTTTTTCATTCTAGTTATTGATATGGGAATGGATGAATGAAGAAGATTAGAGATACAATAAATTCTCTGTGACCAACCCCCCCCCCCTTTTTTTTTTCAGTTCTTTAGGATAGGAAGGAAAGAGAAAGAATAAAAGTGGATTGAACCTCAGTCAAACTCGGGTTCAGGATAGAATTAATAGAGGTAGAACAGAAATAGAAATGGGGCTCTAGGGCAGGCTGTTCGAGATCATATAAGATAGTAAATGAAATGCTGGGATTAGGAATAATGAATAGTTAGAAATAATTGTATTACTTATGATTTTATTACTTTATTGATTGCATGATTGCAACGAAATCTTTCATAATTGTATTTCGAGTTAGCAACCTATTTTCTATTTATTTTTCGTTCCTTTCTTCTTCTTCGGTTCGGATCGAAAATAGAAGAATTGAGTGAATCCAAAGGAGGTTCATGGCCAAGGGTAAAGATGTCAGAGGAATAGTTATTTTGCAATGTACCGGTTGTGTCCGAAATGATTTTAATAAAGAATCGCGAGGCACTTCCAGATATATTACTCAAAAGAATCGACACAATACACCTAGTCGATTGGAATTGAGAAAATTCTGTCCTTATTGTTACAAGCATACGATTCATGGGGAGATAAAGAAATAGATCGAACGGAACACGTGTACCATCCTTCCAAGGAACAGGAAGAAATTATATATATATAAACAAATCAAGTCCTATTTCGGTCGGATCCGAAATGAATGAAGAAATGGGATTTTAGAGATAAGGAATAAACCATGGATAAATCCAAGCGACTCTTTCGTAAATCCAAGCGATCTTTTCGTAGGCGTTTGCCCCCAATTGGATCGGGGGATCGAATTGATTATAGAAACATGAGTTTAATTAGTCAATTTATTAGTGAACAGGGAAAAATATTATCTAGACGAGTGAATAGATTGACCTTGAAACAACAACGATTAATTACTATTGCTATAAAACAAGCTCGTATTTTATCTTCGTTACCTTTTCTTAATAATGAGAAACAATTTGAGAAAACCGAGTCGATCCCTAGAACTACTGGTCCTAGAACCAGAAATAAATAGGGCCTACTCCTCAATTGAATCAAAACAACTCTAATTGGAATTAAAAATCAGATTGATTGATCTTTTGTTCGAAAAAGCCGAGAGATTTTATTGTTGCGTCGTAATAGAATAAAAAAAAGAATGGGAGAAGAAGAAATCTTTTTTTTTGAAACGTGTTCGTTCATTCCTACTACTTATCTTATCATATTAATTTCTACTCTACCTTCCCGGAGGTCATTCTCCGGGGAACTCCGTTTAAATCATTCCGGTGAATTCCTTCCAATCTCCTTATTTGATGATCTCATTGGAAATCATGTAAAGACAATTCCTATTTGATATAGCTATTTGTGCAGGTATTTTACGATTAAGAAGCAACTGCCTCTTGTACAGATCATGTATTAATCGACTATAACTATAGGATACCCTATTCTCACGAGTTACTGCATTTATCCGAGTGATCCACAAACGACGAAAATCTCTCTTTCGCCTGCCTCTATCCCGATGAGAGGACACCAAAGCTCTCATTTTCTGTTGAGTAGTAGTTCGAGTAAGTCTTGAATGGGCCCCTCGAAAGGTTGATGCAAATAAACGAATTTTTGTTCGACGTCTCCGAGCTATATATCCTCGTCTAACTCTGGTCATTGAATCAAATTAAACTTTGATGAATAACTAATCGATTTCTTTTCTTTCAGTCATTCTTTTCCCCTCTCCTGGTTTATTAATAACAAAACGGATTCTTCCGATGTATAAAATAAAAATTCCAATGGCTTTTGCTACTATGACCTTCCCAACCACGATTTTTATTTCTTCCAGGCATTTATTTCACCTCAAAATAAGAAATTTTACCGATATTTGGTATAAAATAGGTATAAAATAAATAGGTAGTAAATGTAAATGGATAAATAAATAAATAGTGGCTTCCATCGTTTCTATGGTTACTTCTTAAACGGTGAGGCCCTCTCTATACACCGGAGCCCCTTCCCTCATTTAATCAATGTTATTGGTAACTTGTACAGTTCACACTCTTTGGCTCTACCCATGAATTGTCCAGTAATAGGTCTTTTCACAATGAGATCTATTCATACAGTGACGGCATTTAAGTATGAAGGTTGGCTAGGTAGCTGACCCTGTTAGTCCGTTCTTGCAAGAGTAGGAGCATAATCTTTCTGCTTCTTAAATACCATTTCCCCCGCTTAATGGATAACCATTTGCTACCAATGGAGAATTGCTTTTCATCTCAAATCGAGGTGATTGGATTTGCACCAATGGAAACCATAAATTCCATACACAATAGAGGTATATGATAGATCTTTATTTTTAGATAGTGAATGGAGTTCTTCCATTCTATCCCATTCATTGGTACTGGTCATTGAGACTGGAAAAATCGTCTCATTTGTTCTAGCTCATGATCTGAACGAGTCGCACATACACCCTAGTACATGTTCCTCGACGCTGAGGACATCCTCGAAGAGCTGGGGATTTCGTGACATTTCTGATTGGCTGTCTTGTGTTTCTAATAAGTTGTTTAATGGTTGGCATGCTGAATCGTATACAGAATGGGCTGGTTTAGATCGATCCTAACCGGATGATTATGAATTACTTCCATTTACTATTTTATTTTACCCGGGTAAGAAGATAAAAGATCAAATCACGGTTCATTCGAATTATGATTCGAAATGGAATCACGGATTTATGCGAAATCCCCGGTATTTTCGACCGCTACAAGATCAACAATGCCATGAGCTTGGGCTTCTGCTGCTGACATAAAAACATCTCTTTCCATGTCTTCGGATACAACCCATAAAGGATTGCCCGTTCTTTGTACATAAACCCTTGTGAGGATTTCGCGGAGTTTCAGTAGTTCTTCCGCTTCCAGGATAAATTCTCCTGTGGGTGCCTCATAAAAAGAACTAGCAGGTTGGTGGATCATAACCCTGATGATATAACATAATAAACGATTCCTATATCTCGCATGATCGGGCGAAAGGAAGGGATAAAGAATAACAAACAAGAAGAAAAAGATAGAATTGAACAACCGTACAGGCATCTTTTGTGCATTGCATACGGCTCTGCAATGGAATTTCTTTTTCCCTTCCATCAAAGAAAGAGACAAATAGAATCCATCAGACCCAGATCGTTGAATGATCCATTTACCATCCTTCCTTTCGTAGGAGTCAAAAAATACTATGATGGTTCCGTTGCTTTATATATTTATCTCGTCTGAGATTCAGCAATCCCAAAGTTTCTTTTTGATCCGATCAAATAAGGAAAAAAGAATCTTTTTTTTTTTTTCATACTCTTTCATAACATAAATATCGGAAAGAGACTTCTGGTGTGGAAGCAAAAAGGTTTGTGACGCTGAAATGGAACCCCGATACATAAGATCAAATCGGAAATAACCTTTGTTTCATACTACTATCTCGATACATAATCTCATGTTATGAAAAAACGAGAATGGTTTGCTCATATCGAACTCGAAATGCCATGCTATTATTACTTATTATTTATATTCCATATGGCGAAGGCATAGTCTTCTTTTTCTCTCAAATAAAAAACTCATTGGCGCCAAGCGTGAGGGAATGCTAGACGTTTGGTAATTTCTCCTCCGACCAGGATGAAAGATCCCATTGAAGCGGCTAATCCCATGCATATTGTATGCACATCTGGTGGCACAAATTGCATAGTATCATAAATAGATATTCCTGGTATTACCCATCCGCCGGGAGAGTTTATAAACAAATAAAGATCCCTGGTATCATCCTCTATGCTGAGATATACCATGAGACCAACAAGTTGATTCGAGATCTCGCTATCAACCTCTTGGCCTAAAAAAAGTAATCTTTCTCGATAAAGTCGGTTGATTAGGACAAAATTGTATCCTTTAGGAACCGTACACGCACCTTTGGATGCATACGGTTCAAAAAATAAAAATTGCGAAACAAAAAAAGAATCAATGTGTCGATTCCAGCCCTTTTCTCTTTTCGTAGCAGGGTTTTTCCTAACGAAGGGGCTTTTTCTTCCATTTTTCAAGAAACATGAGTTTTGACTTGACTTGCTTCCCTAGAATTCACTGAACTTATCGAACTAACCTCTCATTGATGTATTGTTTCATCGAGATCCAAATCACGATGTAATTTTCTTGTTCCTGAATGGGCCTCTTCAATTCTTTTAGGTTTATGCTCTACTCCGGGTAAAGATCTGCCCGAATTCTATTTGCACATATAGGACAAATAATCTCAGTACCACTTCTTTTTGCTACGACTTCTTTTTTTTTTTTCAATTCGTTTCATGTCTTCCGCCCAATATATGATGTATTCATCATATTACTCCATTGATTGGCAGTATGAGATCACTCATATGGTATAAAGGAATCATTTATGATACGAGTGGTAATCATACATAGATTACCAATTTGGTATTTTCTGAACGGAGCCTGTATACTTCATTTTATTGGTCCAAGCCAACCATAAATTCTTCTAATTGATAATATGGATCCCCCAATAAATTGATCTAATTGCACTTCACGCTCCGAATTATTGATGGTTCAATCAATCTTTCTTGGGCGAAAGAGAGGATATCTCCATCGGGGGAGAGAACGGGGAAATCCCATATGACCCAATATGTCTGACAAGTCGCACTATACGTCAACCCAAACTGCATCTTCCTCTCCAGGACTCCGAAAAGGTACTTTTGGAACACCAATGGGCATTAAATTAAAGAAAAAGAGGTTAAGTACTATACTTCACTTTGATGTGGAAACGTAACAACGGGTTTATTGTCTTCATAATATTGCCGTTTATCGTATTTTATCAATAGATTCGAAGGTTCATGGAGGAAGACAGAATGAATAAAGAATAATTCTTACGAATGGATCGTTTGAATGATGAACAAGTATCTATGCATTCGCTCACAAAAAATGGGACCAGCCCCCATTGCGTATTGGTACTTATTGGGTATAGAATAGATCTGCTTCTCTTTGTTCCTACGAACAGAATTGTTCAATTATTACCAACGGAACGGAATAAATATTAACCCTTGCTTCGGGATAATCCACTGAAAAGGTGAGGTCCATAGCATAGTCTTTTCCAATGCGATAAAGTTACATAGTGTCTATTTTTTCTTTGATAAAGGGGTATTTCCATGGGTTTACCTTGGTATCGTGTTCATACCGTCGTATTGAATGATCCCGGTCGGTTGCTTTCTGTCCATATAATGCATACAGCTCTAGTTTCTGGTTGGGCCGGTTCGATGGCTTTATACGAATTAGCAGTTTTTGATCCCTCTGACCCCGTTCTTGATCCAATGTGGAGACAAGGTATGTTCGTTATCCCTTTCATGACTCGTTTAGGAATAAACAATTCATGGGGTGGTTGGAGTATCACAGGAGGAACTATAACGAATCCGGGTATTTGGAGTTACGAAGGTGTGGCCGGGGCACATATTGTGTTTTCTGGCTTGTGCTTCTTAGCAGCTATCTGGCATTGGGTGTATTGGGACCTAGAAATATTCTGTGATGAACGTACGGGAAAACCCTCTTTGGATTTGCCCAAGATCTTTGGAATTCATTTATTTCTCTCAGGGGTGGCTTGCTTTGGGTTTGGCGCATTTCATGTAACAGGCTTGTATGGTCCTGGAATATGGGTGTCCGATCCTTATGGCCTAACCGGAAAAGTACAATCTGTAAATCCAGCGTGGGGCGCGGAAGGTTTTGATCCTTTTGTTCCGGGAGGAATAGCCTCTCATCATATTGCAGCGGGGACATTGGGCATATTAGCGGGTCTATTCCATCTTAGTGTCCGCCCGCCCCAACGTCTATACAAAGGATTACGTATGGGCAATATTGAAACGGTCCTTTCCAGTAGTATCGCTGCTGTCTTTTTTGCAGCTTTCGTTGTTGCTGGAACTATGTGGTATGGTTCAGCAACTACCCCGATCGAATTATTTGGTCCCACTCGTTATCAGTGGGATCAGGGATACTTCCAGCAAGAAATATATCGAAGGGTTGGTGCCGGGCTAGCCGAAAATCTGAGTTTGTCGGAAGCTTGGTCTAAAATTCCCGAAAAATTAGCTTTTTATGATTACATCGGTAATAATCCGGCGAAAGGGGGATTATTCAGAGCAGGCTCAATGGATAACGGGGATGGAATAGCTGTTGGATGGTTAGGACACCCCATCTTTAGAGATAAAGAAGGGCATGAGCTTTTTGTACGTCGTATGCCTACTTTTTTTGAAACATTTCCAGTAGTTTTGGTAGACGGAGACGGAATTGTGAGAGCCGATGTTCCTTTTAGAAGGGCAGAATCAAAGTATAGTGTCGAACAGGTAGGTGTAACTGTTGAGTTCTATGGTGGCGAACTCAATGGAGTCAGTTATAGTGATCCCGCTACTGTGAAAAAATATGCTAGACGTGCCCAATTGGGTGAAATTTTTGAATTAGATCGTGCTACTTTGAAATCCGATGGTGTTTTTCGTAGCAGTCCAAGAGGTTGGTTCACTTTTGGACATGCTACGTTTGCTTTGCTCTTCTTTTTCGGACACATTTGGCATGGCGCTAGAACCTTGTTCAGAGATGTTTTTGCTGGTATTGACCCAGATTTGGATGCTCAAGTGGAATTTGGGGCATTCCAAAAACTTGGAGATCCAACTACAAAGAGACAAGTAGTCTGATACAACATTGCTCTGGTATCTTTCGCCTCTATTTGATTTTTTTTTGATTTGACATAAGGGATTGGAGAAATCTTGATTTTCATCATCGCCTTTTCTTTGACTCTTGCCCTTTCTTTATCTGGGAAATGATCCCAAATGAATAGGTGTGGAAGCTATAATTGTAAACCACGATCGAATCTATGGAAGCATTGGTTTATACATTCCTGTTAGTCTCGACTTTAGGGATCATTTTTTTCGCTATCTTTTTTCGAGAACCGCCTAAGGTTCCGACTAAAAAGATGAAATGATTTTTCATTATCTCAATTGAAGTAATGAGCCCCCCAATATGGGAGGTTCATTATTTCAACTAGTCCCCGTGTTCCTCGAATGGATCTCTTAGTTGTTGAGAGGGTTGCCCAAAAGCGGTATATAAGGCGTACCCAGTAAAGCTTACAAGTGAACCAGATATGGAGATGGCGACTAGGGTTGCTGTTTCCATTATTAGATAATTTCAAGACCACGATCGATCTACGCTACGATAAGATCGTTTATTTACAACGAAATAGTATACAAAGTCAACAGATCTCAACCAATGCAATAGGATTTATGGCTACACAAACCGTTGAGGGTAGTTCTAGATCTGGGCCAAGACGAACTATTACAGGGGATTTATTGAAACCATTGAATTCGGAATATGGTAAAGTGGCTCCTGGATGGGGAACTACCCCCTTCATGGGTGTCGCAATGGCTCTATTTGCGATATTCCTATCTATTATTTTGGAGATTTATAATTCTTCCGTTTTACTGGATGGAATTTCAATGAGTTAGGTCCCATAAGAACCATGAAGTCCTAGCTTTTCAATCCAAAATGAATCACTTAGGACTCGGATTTCTAGGCCATTCTGGTAGTTCGACCGTGGAATTCCGTTGTTTCGGTATTTCCGGAATATGAGTGTGTGACTTGTTATAATTGATCCTATTGATAGTACAGAGAATAGGTCTGTCATCTCGATAGAGATGGTTCTACCTCGTCGGATATTCATTCTAGTATCCGGAGCACGGAATATATGGAATAGATCAAGAAATATTTGAACTATGATTCATACCTACTATTCAGACCTCGCAACCGGACTCCAACAAATTTTCAAACAACGAGTCATAAATCGAACGATTTTTCTTCCTTCAGAATTATGCTTATTTTGACCGAAGGACCAATGTTTCTATGGATTTTTAGTGATTCCATCCATTCATTGAATAAGTGATGATCAAATGGTTCTTACTCAGAGAACCTTTGGGCTTAGCTTGGGCGCTTTATTGAATCATCGTGGTTCTAGTATGAATCTGAGGTTTCAATCGATTCATAGGGTCTCCACAAGAGAATTCCTATCAATAGTAAACAAAACATATAGTAAATCCGTATTACGCACAAACAAAAACAACAAATCCAAAATAAAATAAATAGGGGAAGAGAAGATTCAAGAGGCCTATAACGATCAACATAAAGACGAATGAGCCAACTTGATATTTTGGCATTATCATCACAAAGAAGAGATTCCGGATTTTGGTTCCTTCGCTTCGTATCTTCAGGGACGATTGAATCAAGTGGCTAAGAAGTTTCAAACTTTCTATTCCATATCCGTTGCAACCACTATTTGGGTGTTTTTGCTTGAGCCGTACGAGATGAAATTCTCATATACGGTTCTCAGAGGGGGAGTCTCTTTGGTTTACCTATCTCAATAAAGTATATGATTGGTTCGAGGAGCGTCTCGAGATTCAGGCGATTGCAGATGATATAACTAGTAAATATGTTCCTCCTCATGTCAACATATTTTATTGTCTAGGAGGGATCACACTTACTTGTTTTTTAGTACAAGTAGCTACCGGTTTTGCTATGACTTTTTACTATCGTCCGACCGTTACAGAGGCTTTTGCCTCTGTTCAATACATAATGACTGAAGCCAACTTTGGTTGGTTAATCCGATCAGTTCATCGATGGTCAGCAAGTATGATGGTGCTAATGATGATCCTACACGTATTTCGTGTGTATCTCACAGGTGGATTTAAAAAACCTCGCGAATTGACTTGGGTTACAGGCGTGATTTTGGC